CCGAAACGTACTAAATATAGTAAATATCGTAAAGGCAGATGTAGTAGGGGTTGCAAACCGGACGGTACACAACTTGGTTTTGGAAGATATGGCACTAAAAGTTGTAGAGCTGGTCGTCTTTCATATCGAGCCATTGAAGCAGCGCGTCGGGCTATAATCGGACACTTCCATCGTGCTATGAGCGGACAATTCCGAAGAAATGGTAAGATATGGGTAAGAGTTCTCGCGGATATCCCTATTACCGGAAAACCTACAGAAGTAAGAATGGGAAGAGGAAAAGGAAATCCTACGGGTTGGATTGCTCGTGTGTCCACGGGACAAATCCTATTTGAAATGGATGGTGTGAGTTTGTCAAATGCTCGACAAGCCGCTACATTAGCGGCGCATAAACTATGTTCGTCAACCAAGTTTGTTCAGTGGTCGTAAGCTAATTAGTTAGTGGGGAAAAACCGGGCCGGGATTCAAAAGAATTAGGCGAAGTCTTTCTTCCTGAACGACGGAAGTTACTACTTTACTTTCTTATACTAGCTATTTGAAGATCTACCTTATCTTGTCTTGCTTATTTAAGCAAAAGGCGATCCACTATTGGTTGTAGTCTTCTTGATATATCAAGTCAAGAGGGCGAGGCTCCTAGCAATGGGAGGAAAGGGGAGTGGTGCGGTGGGCCTCTTTCGCATTTTGGTAGTTGTTCTCTTTTATTTTCTTTGTTTGATTTTCAAAGTTGGCGTTCGAATCAACCTGGACGGAAATACAAATTGTATCACGGGTTCGATTCCTGTATTGATTTTACTACACCACAATCTTTGCAATCCTAGGTCGCTAAAGGGAAATCCTAGTTTCGGATTGAGTCACTGCCCTTGCAAACAGAGATCGGAGAAGGTATCAGCCAGAGAAGGATGCTTAAGAAGACCGTACTATAGGAAGGATGACTAGCGGGAGATTCATAGGCTTCCCATAGAAAGAGCTTATTTTCTTACTCTCTATCAATTTGATCAAGATCAACTGCTTTTTAAGCTTTTGGATTGGGCTCTCGAATTGACTATTGAAAAGGAAGGGATATTGGGCGAGGTTTTGACTCTCTTTCAAAATATGCATCTCGAACCAGGTCTCCAACCGACACTGAAATTGCCCTTGTACTGGGGGTTCCCCTCTCAGGTCTTGCCACTCTCGCGGATTTGAGTACATCACGGAGGCGACGATCCGCAGGTTTGGGTGATCGACTTCTATCTCGATTGCCCACTCCTCTTCTCGTGGCATCAGACACCTCAGTCCTTGGAGGGGCATCTTGGTTCTGTCCACATTGGGAGGGTTGGGATTCTGTTGACGGATCCCCGACCTCCATAACAGGGGTAAGGGTAGGGGCATGAGGGTTTACAGGCGCCTCAGATGGTTCAGAGGGAGAGGGTTGCAGGTGTAATTGACTGGGCACAGGATCGTTTGAAGGTTGACGAGGGAGGGAAATTTGCATTTAGTTTCGGGCTCGAGGTGATTTCGGCTGTGTGATGGTGACTGGACCTCTAGATAGATGGGCCTGACTCGTGTGGATTAGCTGTATTGGGTGGGACTGGTGTGGGCAGGTCCAAAACATTGCCTTGTTTGGATGGACTGAAAACTCCTCTAAACTTTGGCTTAGGAGATTGGGACACATCTCCATAGAGAGAATGAAAAGGTTAGTAAATGATGGAGTCTTAACACGAATCTTTGGGAAAGTGGCCACAGCAGACCACTAAAGGTTCCAAGAGGAATACTGAGTTACTCGAGATCATACACACAGATATCTGTGGACCATTTCCTACCCCTTGCATGAATGGTCAGGGAGACTTTATATCATTTATTGATTACCACTCAAGATAGATGTATCTCTATCTTTTGTTTGATAAGGCAGAAGCACTTGATGCTTTTAAGGTTTTCAAAAACAGAGGTAGAGAGGAAAAAAAAAAGAAAAATGGTAAGGTCAGATATGGGTGGATAATCTTACGGAAGGTACACAGAAAAGGGACAAGTGCCAGGAACATTTTAATTCCTTCGCTCATTCGTTGTAACTGTAACTCGGTCATGGATTTTCAAATTTCCGGCAGATAGTCCAAAAAAATAATGCATCCCAGATAGAGAACAGGCAAGAGTAATTTGAGAGCTTTGTTGATGTGCTGCCCCTGACCTGTGCTTTCCTGACTTCTGTTGCTCTCTTCCAACCTAACTTCTAATACCCTCCCTTTCACTCTCGGGTTTGGGGCTCGTTCCTTGATGACATGGCCAGCCCCCTATTGGGCGACCGCAACCTTTGATGCCGATGCTCTTTGAGCTTTTTCGATGAAACTTTCACAGTCATTAAGTCCCATCAAGTACTTCGTGATCTTTACGGCCTTTCCCCCGCGTTAAAGGGTTTTTCATCAAATGCTCTTCAAGTTGCATTTGATGCTCGAACAAACTTTTTCCATCCGCGCTTTTCGGGAGGTTTCGTAAAAGAAGACCCAACCTAACGTCCGGCTTCGGAGGAACTGCCTATGCCGGAGGCATGGGCCTGCTAATGCTGGGTTCCACCCAGGGTTGTTGGTTGTAATTCAACGGATTCCGGCTGGTGTCAATAGAAAATAAAAAAAAAAAGCATTTTTAAAAAAAGGGGAATCCTTTAGTTTTAGTATTGATTGATTTCTTTCCCGCGGAAGCGGTATTATTAAAGTAAAGATAAATAAATAGATTTTCCAGTTCTCTTTTTTTTAAAAGAGGTTGAGAAAAACAAAGGCATGGGATTTGGGGGGATCCTTTAGCTATATAAAAAAAATCTTAGTATCCATCGAGAGGGTGGAGTTCCAGGTGAGTAGGCGGGGACTCTTATTGGACACCTATAATAGTTTCTAGAAGAACTCCGCTTTGGGAAATGGATTCCGCCAATGCTATACTGAGCACTATAGAAGCTATGAAGACCGAAAGGGCCCTTACCCTCCCCTTATTTTGAAATTCGAGTGGGTCGAAGGCGGGAGGTTCTTGAAATAAGTCTTTCGCCGCCCTATATAAGGGGTTCCCCACATTGGCAAGCCGGAGGTCCGATCATTTCTAACAAACTTGCCCCAAAGCGGGGTCCTAAAAACGACGGGTGACCTATTAGTGGAAAAAGGGGGTCCGCATTTCTATTAGAAGCATGATTATTCCGGGTTTGATCTTCCTGGAACAACCTTACTTGTGGCGTTCTCGAGGTTAATTTGAAAAATAGTTGAAACATAATGAACACGAAATAAAGTTACTCGAGTAATTCAAATGTTATAAAAGAAATTTACCGATTTTTCTCGGGTTGTCGCTCCGCGCGCGGTCCAGAGCGGAATGATAGAAATAAATAGTAGGACTGGGGAAATCCAGAAACCAAGTTCTGGTCCTGCTCTCAAGTAGAGGCTTTCTGACAACTCAATCGAGCATGCAAGATAGGTTGCCTTACTAGGGTTTGGTACCCAAGCCGAGGCAGGAAAAGTGGTTTCCACTTTTATCTTCCTCCCTTCTGGTTTAATGACTTTTGTTCTTTGCAGAGGCCATAGCTCGATCCGCACCTCCTACTGAACCAGTCGTTGAGGCCTCAAAACCTGCTGACAATCCTGCTCAGCCTCCAAAACGAAGGAAAACTCGTTCCTCGTCCCGTATCACTGAGGTACGTCGTTGCCTTGACTACTCTCGCTTCATGGACTTTTTCCTTTTGGAATCTTTTCCTATAGGTGCTTCCTTTAGGATGCCTCCACGAAGCAGGTCACACAACCTTCTGCCTCCCCAGAGTCTCAAACCCATCCGGAGAACGAGCCTTTTTAGGTATCTGGCCTTTGCCATTCTTAAATCTGTGATCCTCGCTCTGGGCTAATGTCTCTACTCTTTCTAGGTCAGGGACTCCTCTACAACTCCGGTAGTAGAAGGCCTTCCTGCTTCCCCTGTGCATGTTGACCTTCCATCTGCTCCTATTGTTGACAAGGATCTAGAGGAAGAAGGATCCTCAGATGGCCATTCAGCGGGGAAAGTGGTTTCGCAAGTGGTCAGGGATCTATCAGCCATGGAGGTGCAGGAGCCTGTAAGTGAAGCCTTTTTTTTGCATTATTTTTCAATAAATTTCAAATTATCTCATCGCTGACGCATCGATTCACTCAGGATGTGGAGGTGCTGAATCGAGTGGGGGTTCTTGCTACTTTATCATCAACTGAACAGGTGACTCTATCTCCTTTTCACACCTTTCGAAAGAATCAATTTATTGACACTTTGGATCTCTTGAGGCACATACTTCCGCTCCTATCGCTCTTCAAGTCTCTTTTAGCCCTCTCTTTCTTCCTCGAGCACATGTCTTCTGGTTCTGTGAAGAGCCTTTCGAGCAACTTTATTCGAGCTTAGAGAAAAGTACGATTGCGGAGGAAGTCCCTACTCCCGAACCTGACTCGGACCCTGCCACTGCTCGAGCACGAGAATTGATCAAAAACATCCTTCAAGGCAGTTTGGCAGATTTGAGAAAATCTGACCGTAGGGAGGACTTTAGCCAGGCTCTCGATCAGCTGCTCACAGCCCTTCCTTCTGACGCCGTTCTTGTCGAGCTGAAAGAGAGGCTGCCTTCCTTTCTTTGTTAATGACTTCGAGTTAGTCGCTGTGGAGGAGAGTTCAAAGATGTTGGAACGCGTCTCCGAGGGGGCTCCCAAGGTGAAGCAAGGGTATTCTAAATCATCCCAACTCGAGGGTCGCGAGCTCATGGAGATTTATCTTTATAGAAGCGTTGCGCTTTATCTGGCGAAATGAGATGCTTCACCAGCAGAACTTCATGGTACCGGCAAACCCTCATAATCTTATAATTCAAAAAACTACAGAAGATGAAGAGATTTTGAGGAAGACTTGCATCTTAAAGAAGGGAAATCAGGTGCTGATAAATTGGATTCCTCCGGATGCCCAGGATATAAAAAGAAATGTTGACGGCGCTTCGAGTGGAAACCCGGGACCGGCAGGAGCGGGAGGGCTTCTGAGAGATTTTACTGGTAAATGGTTAAAAGGCTTTGTCATTAATGTAGGAGTAGCAACTAATACCACCGCTGAATTTTGGGGAATTTTGAAAGGTCTGGAACTGGCGTGGGAGTTGGGGTTTAGGAGTCTTCTTCTTGAAAGTAACTCCCAGAACTGCTTGCATCTCATTAAGCATGCCACGACTCAAGATCCCCATTTTAACTTGATTCTTAATGTTCGAAGATTGATGGACAGACAGTAGGACTTTAGGCTACAATTTAGGGGGCGAGAGGCTAACAATTGTGCAGATTTTCTAGCCAAAAGAAGCTTGAGCTATCCGCCAGGTTTATTCATTTTGGATGAACCCCCTGAAGCTTTGAGGCCGTTGCTAAGTCATGACATTATAGGGGTGTCACTCCCCAGATATGTATGCTTGTAATTCTGGGCTTCAGCCCTTCCACTAAACAAAAAAAAAAGAAAAATGAACTGGCCGCTTATCTCGCCATGTGGCTATCCAAGTTCATTCTTCCCGGGGTGAACTTTGAGTGCATTTCATCAGATCATTTTTTAATAGCAGCGAAACTGGCAAAGGGACAATGCATTGCGCTTGGTCTCTGGTTTCGTTTGGGGCTTTATGCAAGGTGGGATGAAATAGTAAGATATTCTCAGATGTCCATAGGGAGATAGGCCATCCAGAACTTCATGTCCACTCCTTTCCTCCAGATGTTTTTGTATGAACGATTTAAGGACTATGGTCGAGCTGAAGTAAACATAACTATAGAAATATATACCTGGCCTGCTTCCCATTCATTCTTTTATAAAGATGCTCTTCGGCTGGGGCACATTGCTTTCGCTTCTGTAATAGAGGCGCTTTAATAGGCGCGCTTGGCTAAGGAATAAAAACCTTGGTCCGCTTTCATTTGTCTAGTCCGGTCATTTCTTATCTCTTTCTTCTCTATCGTTGAATTCTGGGAAAGAGTGCACCAGGGAGGTGAAAAAGCAGGAAATAGGGAAGTAGAATAGTTGGCACACGTTAGTCAATCCAGTACGTACGTCGCTTTCGTTCTTTCCATTCAATATCTCATTCCCGGTCGATCTGTTCTATTCAGCCAATCCCTTGCTGCTTGCTTCATCCTGTCTTGCCTGGTCATCGGTCGTACCCTATATCTTTGAATCTAGAATCGAATCTGTGTCGGCATCTGTCCCACTGGCTGTTGAAGGTGCTGGCTGATGAAAGACATCCCCAGAATGCCCCCTTTCGTGCCTATCTCACTTGTTTACAGCTCTTATTGGTCTTTTCTTTTAGCGCTGCTTTCACATGATGCAATATCTAGGCTTCCTAGACCTGCTCTCTCGCCCAAGCCTCATAGCATTCATATGAAAAGCACTAAGTATTCCCTGCCTGCTCAGATGCGTCAATCCGCCTATCGGTATCCTTTTCCTGGAAACTGAAATCTTTCAAGCAAGCAGTAGTCATAGGCATCTTCATACTCAAGCCATCAATCGACATAGTAGTTAAGCAAGCAAAGCCAGTCCGACCTTCCCTCTCTCCTATAAAAGTAATTCAAACTATTATAGCGCTAAATAATGGGCATATCATGAGAGAAAGAGTACCAGCTCCAGCAGTTCCAGCTTCTACTCTTCCTCCCGTTGCTGCTTGCTTGCGCGAACCTCCTACTCGTATTAATGATCAAAATCCAAGCCGGATACGAGTATTAGTATTCATAGGCAAGCCCGCTCGCCACAAGAAAGCCCTTCCCCATCGAGTCGAGTAGCCTCGAATAGCTCTCTTCTCCCTCTTTCCTTTCGCATACTCCTCTGTCCTTTGTCCTTCTCCTCCGAGCAGTAGCAGCAGCTGGAGAGTCGGTAATTCAATTGGGATAGTAGGGGGACGGTGCTTCGGGTTAGCACTCTCTCTTTCCGTCGGTGAACAAGTATCATTCGTTTGGCCGGCCCTAAATCAGCATTGAAATTCTTTTTTTCCATGTTTGCTTTTGACAAAGTGGTTCTCAGTGAGTTCAATTTAATTTCATCGAACCTTTACTTACTCTCCTTTATTTAGCGAAGAAATCAATGGTAATAGCACACAATAGCGGAAGAGATCAATAGCAATGATCGAGCTTCCGAAGGAATCAAGAATTTAATACCCAAAACTTAGAGGTTATGGGCTGGCTTGACATTCATAGCTCTGTTAGCGTCATCGTCATAGAGGCTAAGTCCTTAGAGACTTCTCTTTCCCCAGCCATAAACTGATCAGGAGAATAAGGTAAAGGTATTCCCGGTGAGCCGTTAGCATAGTTCGTTGAACGCTCGCACTGAGACTGTTACACAGCTAATTTAATAGAAAGATGATAGATTTAGATTTTTGCATTTTCGGGTTCATGAGCTTCATTCTAGAGCTTTTAGCCGAGTGGTAAGAAGAAAATTCGAAGGGTTGGTGGTAACTAACTGAGCCGAAAGGCGAACTTAACGACCGCGGGTTGGTCAGATCATTTCATTAATTGTTGCATGAAATTCGATCTACTTTTATCAATCATAAAATAAGAAAGTGACTAGTTTTACAGCGGATCCTGCTCTATGAAAGCGGCATGACAAAAGTCAATTCAAGACCACTCTGGCTGGAAGCACTCAATTCGATACCATCGGTTGGAAACACTAAATGGGTTTATCCTATATAAATAAGGTAGTCGCCTGTTTACAGAAGAGATAGGAATCAAAAATCAATAGCTTCACACGCCTTTTCCGCTATTTCTTTTCTTTCTTTTGTTCCTCGATCTCGAGATCTCTCATACATATTTTGTTACATTCCAGAATCCTTGTACCTAGGTCCCAGGCTGCCTCATAATAGGTACTGCAAACAGCCGTGTTGGTTGGTTAGACGATCATGCAAGTAGAGGATCGGGGAATAGCCTTCCGGGAAAGCAAGAAAGATTCCGGATAGATGGAATTCATGGTTCGAATTGGCTCAAGCCTATCAGAGAAAGAAAAGGAAGAATTTCTTTCTTTGCTTAAGGAGTTCATTGATGTGTTCGCATGGTCCTACCAAGATATGCCTGGAATTGATCCTGAAATCGTGCAACACAGGATTCCCACTTATCCAGATGCTAAGCCAGTGAAGCAGAAGGAGAGGAAGGTGGATTAGATTGATCCCACGAATTCATCAGTTGAGGAATTGCTTATGTGATGGGAGAGAACAGAACGCACTCCTAGACCTGCCCCCTGCCCTTCCAGCTCGAGCTCACAGACCCGTCTTCGTCAATTCCAAATGGAACTCGATTTCGAACCCTTTCTGGATCATCATTTGTTTCATCCCTGACAACCGAGCCCGATACTAAAGCGCCTATATTCTTGCTTCTTTTCCAGGTTTTTCTTTCTAGCCTCTTTTGATTTAGATGCTTTTGAAACGGCTTATTCTTCTTCGGACTCGGATGCCCACAGAGCGGTATTCTTTCGCGCAATTGCTAAAGCATTTGGTCTCGCTATGGCTAGCTTGTTTCGGAGCGCGCTAGCGCATAGCACAACCAAATGGAGGTGTGGATGGGCTCGGAAAGGAAGAGTTTCGATTCCAAGAGCTGTAGGAGAGAAAGATTAGGATATTTCGTAGGTTAAGGGAAAGAATCATGTCTGACGCCTAAGCCGCTTTAGTAGGGACGGATCCCATCATAGCACTCTAAGAAGGGAACTATTGAAGCTTCCAGCTTTTCACCTATATGGATTTTGTGAGCGTAAGTAAGTAGACACGATCTTCGTTCGGCACGCGTCCAGTCCAAACACAGTCTTGCTTCTATAGCTCTCCTCTCTGGTTGCGCGTTCAACAACTACAACCTTAACACTGCCTGCGCTCCGAGGCCGCTTTTGACGCTGACACTGCTCCGGACAACCCTCGCTGCTTCGCTCACCCGCGAGTTGCGAAAACTTCCTTCTGGATAGGTCTCCTACGAAAGAATGAAACTCCCTAACCTAAAGGCTGTTTAAGTCAAGGGAAGATTAGAGAAAGCTACCAAACTCCACATGTCGGATAAGGTAGGTCGAATCAATCAGTGGAGCACCTGCCTCATGCTAGCCAGTCTGTTCTTTACCATTATTGCCTCCTACCCTGCCCACCGCCCCGGTTCTAAGCCAACCCTTACTTATCTATTTATCTGCCACCCCTGCTTCGCCATAGAGTTAGGAAGGCCTCCGCAAGCTGCTAAAAGATTTCAGTTTAAAACCAGGAGGCCTTATCTTTTTAGGAAAAAGAGCTTTCGTACGGTCTCTTAGTAAACTAACTACCTGAACTTTAGTGTGATAGGTCACTCAACGTTAACACCCTCCTAAACCCTCCGCCCTTTATTCGAATGGCGGTTTCCGCTTCCTTCCCCATACCATAGAAAAAGGGCTTTCCTACTCTGCTTCTGATTTGTCGGATTATTAGGAAAGAGTTGATACGAATGATTTTGATGCTGAGGGATCGGGATTTGCTTCTTCCCTAGGAACCTGCTTCGGCTGGAGCTTCAGATTCGGCTACTTCAAATGCCCCTCTTCCCCTTGCTTTGGAATCGAATCATCAGTCCTTCCCCGCCTTTGAGAAGGGGGTGATCTTCGTTGAGTATGCAAGCTATTATGAATTACGCTGTTGTTCGTCCTTACGAACGAACCGATCAAGCTATGAATGACGTCGACCATAGCGGAGGAGGAATGGTTAGCCTATCCCTCGGTATTGGGTCAAGATACGAAACTTGGAAGAGTAGGGGTCAACCTTAGTTTAATGCTCAGGGTGGAACCTTATATACAACTAACTGAATCAATCTAAAGTCAAATCCTCACCTTCGGAGCGGGAGAGCTTCAAATCAGCCTTAGTAGAAAGCAATGACAGAGATATAGTAGGAGTTCAGCCTTAGACATTTTTTGGTATGAAAATCTTCATCGTACCCAGCCGGGCCCGCAGGTCTTTCGCTGAACCACCAATGTCTCCTAAGGCAGCGACGAGGACGCAACGGTTGGCCGCCTGATGAGCCTCACTCTCTTTGAGAAATGATGTGCGCTACACCGCTAGCCTTATGGAATACAGCCATCGGAATATCTGCTTACCAGGGCAGATGCCCCTTTCTTCTTTTAAGCTTAATAAGATTCGGGATTTTGAACTAAAGCCTTAGCCCTAGCGGAGACTTCAGAACTTTGGATTTGAATAAAAAACGACGTCCCCATCGGCTTTAGGAAGGGCCTTAGCCTTAGCTCCAAGATCTCCGTTTGCACCAGGATCTACTTGTTTAGCCGCATACCACACCAAAATATGGTGTGATAAAGAGAAGAGAGTGGTGGCTTTACCGGTTTCTACAACTAGCCATTGGTCTACGATGAGCTCTTTACGTGAACTACTGAGGAAGGACCACCCTTTCTATATGGATTCTACCGTTGGACTTCTTCCATAGGTTCACGGTCATCAATAGCCTATTATCTTTTACGAATTGAGGGTGATCAAAGATCATCATGGACCTACGCATGTCCAGCACGGACCTGTCCGCTAACCTACTTCTCATATAGGGTTCCAAGGTCAATAAGAGAGGGAGATAGATCATCGGCAGAGGGAAAAGAAGATGGACTTGTCAATGTCTTTATGGCTTTCATAGTCCTTCTTTCTGGCAGTCCTGCCTATTTGCTCTTATACGTGAACTTAGGAATTTATCTCATCGATGACTACGACCGTTTGTCAGACTTTTCTATATGATTTAAACTAAACCATGGGACTTCATCTATACGTCCTTGGGTCGAGATTAGCACGAAGGAGATCGGAGATGCACTAATCGTCTGATGAATGGTATACTGGGAGTGAATCTTTTCTTTTACATAATTAATGATGCTCTTCGATGCGCAGCAAGTATACATAGACCCAGTCTCTTTTCGGGTCTCTCTTTCATGGCATGCTCTTAGAGCAGGGTGATTTTATGCTCCATTTCTTCTTCTTCTAGTACAGGATCATCTGTAACAAAGCCTGACTTATTTATATATTATGCTATTCGATCGATTTTGGCTGCTGCATGTCTGTCGATGGGCAAGTCTTCTGGATTCAGTTCTTACTTATTGGGTGGGAATCTTCCTGATAGCATGCCTTTCTACCAGGGTGGTGGATTCATTTCAGGGTCAGCTGAAAGAGTAGTCTATGATAGTAGTGATCGCCTCGAGCCATTGGATGAGAGTGAATTGTAGCGTGTAAACTCCGGTTTCAAAGCAGCTTCTGGTCCCTCGATCTGAGCAGCATCTCTTTATCGTCCGAGGGTCAACTTTGAATCCCTAGCGAGATAAAGTTATCTTACCGCAATTGGTAAATGTTGACAAATAAACAAAAAAAATAAAGAAGACCTTCAGCCTACCTCGAAAGGACGCTTCTTTTGAGCGAGCTTGTTCTTGGTCCCAAGGGAAAAATGGGATCAAAGAGCTGCTGCTTCTTCACGCTTGGGTTGGGCTCTTCGAATGGTCAACAATGGCGAATAGCAGCTGTGGTAACTGATGATTGATGCAGGCTTGCCGTAGATAAGGGAGTAGACTCACTTCTCTGTAAAGGTTCCTTGGTCATTAACAGAATAGGGGTATCTCTTATCGATTTGACTGGTAACACTCATCACTTCCTTCCCTCGACCGGGAGTAGGCTTTGGAGAGACCACTCTTTTATGGATGAAACCTGGAAGCCATAAAGCATACTTCCCTGGTCATCAATAGCACAGCTAAGGAAGAAGGGGTAAGCCACGGATCTACTCCCACTGTTCGTCTACCGGCTCACTGGGATACGTACACCCTGCTGGAGATCCTTTACTAAAACCTTGGAAAGCCACCTCTTCTTCGTTTTGCTTTTCTGTCCAAGGCTCTTTCGGAGCGGAATGAATTCTGCTTTGCAGGTATTTAATACAAAGATCCTAAGCAGTAGGAGATGACATGCGAGTATATGCTATAACAGTAACTATGATTTTGGAAAGGCATTTTAGGCCGGGAGTTTGATCAGAGTCCTCTTATGTTTGTCAGACGAGGGGAATGAATTTAGCCATATATATTCCCTCACTGCTTCCTCAACGTGGTTTAAAAGCCAGGCTAGTGGCCTTCTCAGCCTTTCTTTCAGCAGATTCTGATGCTTCAGCTTCTTCAGACTTTCGATTTGGAAAATAAGCTCGTGAAGGAAAAGTCACTCGCCCGTAAAGCATCATGACACAAGGGAAGGGAAAGCGCAATAGCAACCCATAAGCTTTACTAAACTAATAAGGGCATTCCATTGATAAGGATAGAAAGAGCGATCCACGTAAGCCATTAAAACCAAGCTTGATAAGATAAGAGCACTCTAAGACGAAGAGGACCAGGTCAGACATCGCCCTAGGTCATAGAAAAGGTTGAGGAGGGCATATGATTGATCTAAAGATTCAAGGGAGCTAGACCAAGCCATCCTGATCGCCCCATACCTTTGAAAGCCCACCAGCTAGCATTCGAAATCAGAAGAATAGCGAACTGGAGCGAACCTATATTATGTAATAAAGCCAATTGTAAGCAAGATCGATCATCAGAGAGATAGTATCGGACGAGACAAGCTCCTGCGTCTACAAGAGATCCTGCAGTTTCAGCTTCGACACCAGCGGCTACTTAAGCTGAAGCTCCTGTTCAAGGGAAGGGCGGCTACCAGCTGCGTCCTTAGAACCAACCTTAGACCATTCTCAAGAACCCAGAAGCAAGAAGAAGAGAAAGCCCAGCCAAACCTTATCAACTCCCTGAGACAGCTATTGGCATCAGGTTTTCTGAGTCCTAGCACCCCCGGAAAAAGCTACAGGCTCTCGTTCGGAAACCATCCGAAACTCCCCCCTATAAAGCCTTCCCCTCGTTTAAAGAAAGCCCTCTCCTTGAGCTAGACAGCGAGTCAGCATTCGTCCAACTATTTAGGTTCATGATCTTTCGCCCTGGTCTGAGGACGAGAGGATTCCTTTCCACCGACACCTGATCCAAGGGGATCAGACAACCACAGGATGGAAGAAAGGTTTTTTGAAAGATTGATATATGTTCATAACCGGACTTCCTGCTAGCACGCCCCACTCCTAACTGCATAAGAAATCAAACCCGAAACAAAGACGGCGGAGGTTTTTATTCCTGCTTGTCCGCTAGCCAGTAAGTGCTTGGCCCTGGGCATTATTGATTAAGTGAGAGAGGACTCCCACTTTCGCTCTCCCATCAGTGTGACTAAACTCATCTCCGTTTGCTACTCGCCTGGCCTTAGCCTCTGATCTTTCATCCCTGCCTTCTCAATCCAAGAAAGCTTCTAGCTTTTTCTCCCTTCTATCCTAGTCCTTTGAATCGAGCAGGCAAGGCTAAAACAAATATTTGTTGAATAGGGCTAAACGCTTGTCAGTTCTCATAGCGAGGCCTTTCTTATTGGATTGAAGCCAACACAAGATAAGCGATTGCCTGACCTTTATTTGAAGAGTCCCTCAAGCCCCCTATCGATAAAATAAAAAGGGGAAAGGCACCGGACGCCGGTGCATGCCTCTAAAGATCGCTTCCTCTAAGAATAGATATCCCTTGCCCTGGCTTGATTACGAAGAAGAGGCTGTCTCAGATCATGAGAGAGTCGAAGCCCTACGGCTAGGACGTAAGCCAGCCGGAAACCGACTAATCTACTTTAGCATTTATTTGCCACAAATGGGTGGACTGAGATCCAAATTCTTCTCTGTCAACGGCTTAGAGTACTCGATGACTGCATACGTAAGAAAGTAGCGTTTTATTTTAGCTAACAACTTTCGATTTTTTTTCTCTGTTAATGGATTGGAAAATGCATTGAATTGCATACAGCATACGTATGAAATTAACACCTCCCCTGCGGTGTCATCAATAAGAATCGAACCAACCACAGCCCCACTACTTTTTATTCCAAGGTTTGGCACTCTGTTGACATTTGTTTTTTTTCGCTGAGTAAGCAATGTCTTTCCCGCTCCGGTACTCAAAAGTCTTATTTGCGGAGAAGGTTTTCAATTTTGAACTGCTTCTATAACTGCATATGCATCTTTCTCCACCATAGAAAATTTAGCTTCAGCATTGAATATTTTGTGCATGGCTAATGAAAGCAGTATAGGCTTCATCAATTTCCTCATCATTTTCCTGCAACAAGATGCAACGGATGGCGTGAACATCATAATATTAAGTTTTTATAGATCCGGTCGCAGGGTTATGGCATCCTTGATTTCATGAAATGCTTTCTTTGTACAACAACCTATTCAAACTAATTTGGATTCCTCAGCATGAAGCTTGTAGACTCATTACGCTCTTCGATTTTACTCGTCGGCTCTGCGCGTTCTAGCTAGCAAGCAAGCACAGCAAAGCAGCATGAGTCTTTCGCGCTAATTCCATCAGTTGTTGGGGGAGGGTGGTCGTAGATCCGCTGATAAACTCATTTGGAAACTGACCCCTTCAGGAATATTCACCACAAAATCTGCATATGCACTAGCCACAACCATTGAAGATGAACCAAACCTTCCAGTTCCAAACTGTCAAGACCATCGCTGGCCACCCCCACTCTCAACAAACTCAAATACTTCCTATGGCTCTGTGCCCATAATCGTCTTCCAACCAAGAGCCATCTGCACCACATACACATTCTAGCTGAAAACTTCTGCCCTCACTGTCCTTTCGAAACGGAAACTGTTCTCCATGTGCTTCGAGACTGCACAAAAGCTAAAACTAGATGGAGGGAGTCAATTTCACCCAACAACCCCCAGAGGATATCCTCACTTGGCTCAAAACCAACTGTCTCAATCAGACAGCGCACACCAATCCAATCCCATGGAACACATTGTTCACCTTCACATGCTGGCACCTTTGGCTTCAAAGGCATTTTTCAAATCCAAAAATATGAGCGAAAATTGGACCCTACCACAATCATTGCCAAAGCTGCCGAATACCATTTCCTATCACCATCTACCTCAGCAGTTCGCCAATGACGCATCAAAATGGTCAAATGGAAACCGCTAGACATTGGATGGATGGATAAAGCTGGACACGGATGGCTCCTCAAAGGGTAACTCAGGACCGGGCGGAACAGGAGGCTGGATGGAATGAAGGGGACGATGGATTGCAGGATTCTCCATCCACATTTTGAAAAGTTCTGTTAGGTTCTTAGTAGCAATCGGCGACCTTTTCTTCTTTTACTTCACATAGCTTTTCGTCTCTTTGATAGCTGGAAGTTCTCCAAAAGTATGAAAAGCTGGAGGACTTTGTACCATCCATTCCGGTGTGGTTGGATTCTGTTCAACAGCCCAAGGACTTGGAGCACATCTTTTGTTCTTTCCACTGCTTGAAGTGATTGTTACGACCACGAAGAAACGACAAATCCCAACTACGGATATATAAGAGCCAAAACTGCTAAGGGCATTCCATCCAGCGTAAGCATCTGGATAATCTGGAATGCGACGTGGCATACCCGAAAGCCCTAAGAAATGCATAGGAAAGAAGGTCAGATTAACCCCGAAAAAAGTGATCCAAAAATGGATTTGACCTAAAGTTTCAGGGTATGTCCGACCAAAGATTTTACCTACCCAATAGTGAAATCCTGCAAATAAAGCAAAAACGGCTCCCATAGAAAGTACATAATGGAAATGTGCAACCACATAATAAGTATCATGTAGAGCAATGTCTAGCCCAGAATTTGCCAGAACTATTCCAGTGAGTCCTCCTATGGTGAACAAAAAGATGAACCCTACAGCAAATAACATGGGTGTTTTGTATTGTATCGAACCCCCCCACATGGTAGCGATCCAACTAAAGATTTTTATTCCAGTGGGGACAGCTATGATCATGGTAGCTGCGGTGAAGTAGGCACGGGTATCAACGTCTAAGCCCACAGTAAACATATGATGAGCCCAAACAAGAAATCCAAGGACGCCTATACTGATCATGGCATAAACCATGCCTAGATACCCGAAAACCGGTTTTCCCGAAAAAGTAGAAACGATATGACTTATGATACCGGATCCAGGCAGAATGGGAATATACACCTCTGGATGACCGAAGAACCGAAAGAGATGCTGGTATAATATTGGGTCTCCCCCTCCAGCGGGATCAAAAAAGGTTGTATTAAAGTTTCGATCAGTTAATAACATGGTAATTGCCCCTGCCAGTACCGGAAGTGATAATAAAAGTGGGAATGCTGTCACTAGAACGGACCAAACAAATAGGGGTGATCTATGCATAGTCATTCCAGGTCCACGCATGTTGGAGATAGTTGTTATAAAATTGATAGAACCTAAAATGGATGAAACACCAGATAGATGAGGACTAGAAATTGCTGAATCAACTGCTCCTCCAGAATGGCTGGTAATACCACTTAAGGGCGGATAGACCGTCCACCCAGTTCCGCTACCCACTTCTACTAAGGCTGAGCTTAATAGGAGCAAGAGACTTGGTGGCAACAACCAGAATGAAATATTATTTAATCGTGGAAATGCCATGTCAGGCGCACCTATCAGAATCGGAACAGACCAATTACCAGATCCACCTATCATCGCCGGCATAACCATAAAAAAGATCATTAAAAAAGCGTGAGCCGTTATTAAAACATTATAAAGTTGATGATTCCCACCAAGAATTTGATCGCCGGGTCGTGCTAATTCCATACGAATCAGTACTGAGAAGCATGTGCCCATCACTCCAGCAATGGCACCGAAGATGAAATATAGAGTCCCTATATCTTTGTGGTTAGTGGAGAACAGCCATCGGACCGGATTTGTCATAAAATTGAGATTCTTTTCTTGTAGCTCCGCTTCTTGCTCTCAAAATGAAGAAAGACTTGTCGGAAATGGCCGGTTGGGTTGGTCCAACCAAGAAAGGCATGGGAGTCTTTGGGCATGGAAAGCTTCGCATTCTTTTCGATCTTGTACCCGGTACACTGAACACCAACTAAATCTCGATAAATAAAGAAGGGATTTATCTCATCTCATAGTGCTAGAAAAAGGAAGGAAGAGCTCATTTTTCGACGCTACGATTTCTCTTTCTCTTATGAAATTTCGAAAAGATCACTCCTAAAAGCAAGAGTTATCTTATATACTATACGATTACGAAACCGCCAGAGGCGCCCCTGAGAATTGCGTCGTTGTGCCTGCTCTGATCTTGCCTTAAAGTAGATTCGGGAGTTGGTGCGCTCTTATCAGCTCTAACTTGGCTCCATATCAATCACTTAATTCCATTTCGATTTTTTTATCGCACGAGCTAGTCAGAAGGTAGCGTAAGCGTAGCTTGCTTCTAGAAGATTCTATAGTGATCCACTGGAATCGGCCTCGGGTGACGCCTCTCTGCTCGGAGAATTCCTCCCTTGGTCGTTAAAGTGGGGTGAAAACTGCAACTAATGCTCTATCTCTGTCGTCGAATACGGGATACTCACTTTCAATGGTAGGATCAACCCTCGCATCCCCAGAGCCGAAGACTAGCCGGCCTGGGGTTATAAGGAGTCCGGTATCAGCAAGACCAGCCCAATCGTCTTGGTACGGTAGGTTCTCCCTACCCTTCATTAAATACCTTAAGTTTCGGTGACTCTACAAATAGAGAAATATATGATGTTGGAGAGATCACAACCCTCCCAAAACTACGTACCAAAAGCCGGAATCTCTATACCCATAAGAAAAGGCTAAGACAAACCGGAGGAGAAAGAGTTCAAAACTTTTAAGACTATTAGTCCTATAATAGTTGATATATCAGTGCAATAATCCCCCGGAAAGGAGATCCCCATAGCCGGGCTCTCTCTACAGATGAGAGGTAAGAAAGAACTCAGACATGTTAGAGAGAGGGATGATATATCCAAAAGGGTAAGGCAAAGGGGGTATTGTAACAGAGAAACAAGAATAAAACCACAACCTAGGGAAGGTTTTCACAAAAATTCTCCTTAGAAGCATCTTTTTTATAGCATGCTACCATGTTTAGAACACCAACATCTCTTTGTCAGGAATAGACACGTAGATACAACTGAGTCCGTTGCCCTTTAATTAGATTATATCTATGTCATGATTTCCTACTTTCTTAAAAAGTGTATTGCTCAAATGAGCAACTATTGTTTCTGTAGATCTTGCCTTCCATTTCTATATTCCATCCTAATCCTGTTTACCTTTCTCGGTCTATTTTTTTTTTTTTTTAAGTGGAAAGACAGATCCAACAATTTGGACTTGATAGCGAAGAAACAACTGTCGCCTTCGTTAAAGCACTTCTGAACAGAGTGAATGACCTTCAGATCGAACATTATAATGGTGGGAACCACATACCCTTTAAATTCCAAATTCAAAACCAATGCCCAAAAGGAGCGTTTGTATTCCATTCTGCAGGAGTGGGATTAAGAAAGTTCACCGTTCTTTGTTACGTCAGGGTAAGTTGCCTTGGAGGCTCGAGCGCAGGGACTTGGAAAGCCCTGGGCGTATAGCTGGACTGATAACAAAGGTCCAGCCTCTTCTGTTTCTTAACTAAAGAACGTTGCATTGCCACTTACCTTTTCGCCCGTTGGCTTTGTGATACCAAACGGGGGTGGCACCGCTTTGTATATTGAGTCTTGTGGTGTGGCCCTTCAGAGGTATTATGGGAATAGTGAAAAGACAACTCCCTTTACCTTTTCCGGTGTAACTTAACCGCTCTGGCACTCCTAGGTTTCTTCCTTCTTTTCATCGTATGATGATAAGTAGGAGGGACGAAACTGCGGATCAACTGGTTCGCTTTTCTCTTTCGATGTTTTCGTTATCCTAGAACGAAAGTGGGTACGATTATCTCGTGAAGAGACCGTCCTCCGTCCTTGAAGATCTATTGTACGGTCTCATACAGGTATGTCTAAATTTGGTTGAAAGGTATGTCCCCAGGGTTCTTAAAATTCCTTATGAATCTTGGACTTCCGTGGCTACCGCAATCGCGGGAGTTAAGAAAAGCCCCTTTTTCTTTGGGAACTCTTCGCAGTCTCCCTGTGGGATAAGGCTTCTTTGCTTGGTGCTGATGGTAACAGCCCGAGCCCGAGTAAGAACTCTAGACGTTGGCCTCAGCCGAATGCAAAGAGTGGGCCTCTCGATACATTCTGCCTTTGTTATTTTGATTTTCCTAGGGAGCCTCAGAAGGGGGAATGCTATCCCGACTTTTCATCTTTTTCATGGAGTCTATATCAAATCAACATGTAGATTACGTCGAATCGATTTACTGTCGTGCCGCCCCCGCTTTCACCTCTATGCTAAGTTTTGCATATAAAAAGTGTGCATGGAGGTTGTGCGAAAAGGCGGTCCTAGGACGGATGATGAGCTACTGGCGGAGTATCCTGTAGGTAGGTTAGGCTTCAAGGAGGAATTTTCGCTATTCCATGCCCAACGGCCTTAAACAGGCTTTATTGCGGCCTGCTCATGATTGGCCTATGGATGGGACTTTTCATCTGCATAAAGCCTCTAGATCGATTACGTCGTATTGAAAAATTGTTTAGTTATGATTTCTCTTCTGCGACCGATCGCTTCTCGCTTAATGTTAATAGTCTTAGACTGTCATGTATATGGAATTCTGAAGTCGCAATGGCCTGGGTTGTTTCTGGTCTTGGGACAAATGTTGTTTCTGTTCCTTGTCTAGTAGGGCCAAAAAATCGTTTGTTTCAATGCCGGGCAACCTCTTCTTGGCTTCTTTTCGCGCTTGCCCATCAGTGGTGTGGTATTGCGCGGAAAAGCTTTCTCCAGGGCAATTTCTTCGGTGATGATATCGTTATCGGGGTTCAAAATCTCTTTGGCGAAAACGTTGACGTCGGATTGTGGTGGACTTGAGTTTGCGAAGAAATTTCGCATTCACGACAGAGAATTTGATCTCCTTTGTCGTTGAAAATGATTCGGTCCACTCGATTCAGCCTGGCTTTTTTTATGCCAGTGTTGAAATCAATTTTTTGTTCTTCCCTTCTAGTCTCGTCATTCTGCGTAAAAGTCAAACAAAGAAACATTAACATAGAAGCTTGTCAAATCGTTCTTCCACTGATGAAGAAGCTAGGTTCCCACCCCTTCTTCATTCTCTTTTCTCTGGCTTTACCAAGGCCAGAAATGGGATTGATTAAATAGCCCATTCGATATTTCCATCCTTTCTGTCACTTTTAGTCGTTTTCGACGGAGATCTTAGGCGCCGTTTGGGAACGGCTATCTGTTCGGGTTAGGAATTGATGCTTTCAGGATTCTGGGACAACTCTCACTCCAGCCAACTAGTCGCGGTAAGGTGGGAGAGGTACTTGACTTTTGAAGGAGACGACTAATGCTACCTGAGGAACTACCTTGGCTCTTTAAGGTGTAGTGTAACGAAGTGCTTCTCGTCGAAAGAAGCCAAAGAAGCCCAGCCAGCCCAGGGGTGAACGGCTGAAAGAAGAGTGAACAGATTCATAGGGGAACTCAGGAATGCCATAAGGAGAAAGGAATCCGAGAGTCTCAGTTCACTTCACTTTCTATGAGTGTAATAAGTCAAGCTTAACATAGGGCCCGCCTTCCTCCTATAGTGCTCCTACCCTAGACCTTTTTTAGTGGGAACTGGGACCTGGTACTACAATGCACAAGCGGTAAGAGCAAACTGTCTGATTGCTTTCCTTTATGCGATGTACTCTATAGGCAACTCGCCCCCCTACAACCTTTCCCTTGCTCTGGCACTGATTTACCAGCTTCATCGTCAACATTCTAATGAATTCCCATAGCTTCTCGGAAGCCGGCTTGCGCTGGATTGGTCCATACCTTTGGCAGGCATCGCAGCTTTTAGCATGTGCTATGCAATCTGACAGGACCGTAGGCCAGTAGTGGTCATGTCTCCGGATCAACCAACGCATCTTCACAAAGCTATGTGCCCCACTTAGCTTAGGGGAGTCCGTTTTTTCGATGAGCTAACTAGAAGCTTAGAGGAGAGGAGACAGTTTCGCTGTCGTTAGATTGTGCGGCAACATGAGCCAACGTCAGCAGAAAGGAGGAGGAGACGGAAGGATGTATTCCGAATCTATGTCGGAATTGGCCAGTGCAAAGATGATCATTGATGCTGGGAGTTCGGATAACATAGCGTCCACGGAGATGGTGGATCAGTTGGGGCTTCAGCCCTTTTAAGTAAGGGCCTCATCCAGAGCCCTATCGAATCAGACCAAAAAGGGCATGAGCAGTGGGCCCTATGTTGAGTAAGGGGTGAGAAGGTGCCCCTGCTGCTAAGTTGGAGCTGGGGAAGTTAAAGCAGGACGTCTGGTGTGACGTCGCCCCTATGGACGTATTACATATCCTACTCGGAAGACCATGGTAATACGAGTAGGGTGTTACCCGCGTAGGGAGAAGACCGGTTTACTTTTAACGGCAAAGGCGGTTATTGCCATCAGAATACTTTGGTTGGCTAAGGAGAAAACGTGTTGGCATACCATTTCTGGACGTGGTGGAAGAGTCCATAGAATGCTATGCCTTGATAGCAAAGCCAACTAGCAGAGCCGATGCGAGGATCGGCGGGATGCCCTAGCTCTCAGTGCGAAGTCTTTGATTCTCTACTGCTTTCTCTAATGCTAGCTCTCGATTGATTGAGTCTAGTCAAAAAAAAAAGAAATGCACATCCCGAAGTCGAAAAGGATAGGCAGATTGAAAAACAAAAGGATGCAATGATGAATACACAGGAGGATCAGACGAAGAATCGGGCAATTTGAGTTTCAACAGAAGGTCAGTTCAAGTCATCTCATTGATGCTCATCACCTGTCACAACTCTCGATAAATGGCTTTCTTTGAAGGTCTAGGACTAAAATATCCACTTTCATTCAACTTTAGAGAAGTCTAGTCCTTATGCGCTAGGGCGCTCATCCCTTACTTCAAGTGCTTTCCCTTGAGCTAATCCTCTTGCAGGAGCTCGGACAGTTCGAGCGTTAGAAGTAGCAGAGTCAAGGTAGCATTCCCTGTTAGCAGTACTCTAGTATTTAGTCAAAGAATTGACTAAGGCCTAGAAGAACTATCGAAAAAGGGCCTTATTTTCATATGTGTGTAAGTATGCAAGACCGCTCCTCTAGTTCAAGGCAGGTAAGGGCTGGCGCATAGGGGCGGGCTGGCTGTTCATGAGGGGGAGGCACCATCACTCTGTCTCGAAGGCAGGTTAAGTCAAGTGCCAAGTCAGGGTAGTGCATTAAGGAGCTGCAACTACCGCATCAGCTAGAGCGGCATTAGGCATTGGAAAGGTGCTTAATTCCGAGAGCGATTTTAGGCTTTCAGAGCGGGAGAGGGAAAGCAAGATGATCGACCGGCTACGGGAGTTGCAGAGGCTCTCGAACTTTCTGTTATCACTATACGATGATTGTGAAATTGGGATCTTGAGGGTTTACAACTCCTTAGAACTCTCTTCAAGTGGAAGGCAGGGGAGATCAAATGGAATAGATAACTCTTCATATTCTTTCATTATGTGCTTCCCCGCTAAGCTACTAGACTAAAGTAGTTTATAGCGTCTCGTATGGGACATACCTAGTCTTTCCCCGAATAGAGTACTTCATTCTTACTTTTTCATAGCAGGCAAAAAGTGCGAAAGGGCTCTCTCATCTGCTATTTGTACCAGAAGACGAAAACAAGGAATCCTAGACTTCCGAGACGATAGGAACGAGGCTGAGTGTTATAAGGCGGCTAAGGCAATCAGTTAATCTCTTTATGAAATAGATCTCCCTTCGTCTGGCTTAGCTCATGGAATAGTAGCTCTTCCGCTATAGTAGCTCTGGAGTGAAAGAAAAGCCCTGTTTTGTCCGCTACCCTCTTGCTTAGAAAGACCCTATTTCTGAGCCTTCCCCTCCTCCCTCCGGCGACACATAGCAAATTGGTATAAGAGCCAAAACGAGTCCGTACCCCTTTCTCTAGATCGGCTATCGCCCTAGTCAGTAGGATTGGTGTATACTCGTCAGCTACCAATTTCGAGCCCGGGTTAGAGGGTTAGTTGTCTTTGGCTCATTCTTCTGCACATCTTGTTCTATGCTCTTACTTCGGCTCTATCTCTCCTTCTGTGAAAGCGACTATGGAAGTTACCAAATGAAATGGAGTCCCTATCCCTTGCTTGTCCTCTACAAGGCTCTAACCCAGTCCTACTCCAATCTGAACAACTTTCCCAAACTCGAGCAAGTAGTCTATGGGGTCAGAGATGACTACTCCAGGTAGAATGATCATCCCATTCTCTCAAGCTACTCTATACCGTATCGTATGAGACTCGATCACAAAGCGAGATCTAGCCACTTCCACATTTTCGCAGTCGAAGTCAGGATACATCGGATCTTTCACAGAAAGAAAAAAGTTTTTGTAAACATCAATCAAATGAAATGGATTGGGGCTTTTGAGTTCGCCAAAATGTTTAGGGTTGATGGAGGACTGCGAGATATTTCTCCTCTTTCTCTTAACTTAAAACTATTATCCTTAAGGATAGTACTTTTGGCCTGATGGCTATTCAAGAAAAGTACAATGTTCGAAGATTTTCGACATTGGCTCGTATTGGTGGCGCAGGTTATAGGACTTTAGGCTCTTTAGCTTCTAGACCATCCCGTAGATGGGAGCGGTTGAGGGTGATGTCAGAGAAACAACATAGTGGTCAAAGTTCTCCACTAGAGTTTTGGCTCTGCAGGGGTTATCCCTGTGGTCCATACTGAAAAGGCTTCCGTGTCTTCTTCATTTTAAGTCAGATGAAACCCAAAGAGATCAAGTTAGATCCTGCGGATTTCCACTTTGATGGAGAGATCGAGATTATTGAAAAAACCGTATATAGGAACTGGATGGAGTCTTGGTTGAAGAACCTTAAGTGGTATAACTCTATGTTAATGTTAGTTGCTTATGATCCTTCATTCGAGGAACTATTTTCGGCTCCTGTGGTCACCAACCATTGGAAGTCCAAGGCTGAAGACTCTAAGGAGTCTTTAAGTATGGTCTGATTTGGAAGGAACAAATCGGTCTCCGCAGTTGGAATTGGCAACCGGGAATACTGGAAGCTAATATCTGTAATAAGCCAGGATGGTGACTCGGAGGGATAGCAGGTTGCTACTTTCTGGTCTGGTCCGAAGAATTAACACAACAGCCTCGGAGAGATAGTCTTTCGCGGTTAGTGGTATCTCAAATGAATGTCGAGTGGTATTGCCCCCTTTCTTTCCGGATACTTAAGTTTCTAATGCTACGGAACCAGCTTTCCCAATCAATTCAAATTAATGTGTAGGAACCTGCCCTCATCGAACTGAATGTCTAACCTTCCCGCATTTGAAGACAGACTAATGTTTAACACCTCCTACTTTCATAGAAATCTTTTCTTCTCTGACCGCCAGAGATTATCCATATATCGATAAATAACCGTGAAGTTCGACAATCCTTTTGAGGGACGGGAGTCGACTGACTGACAAGGAACTGACAGAAGGGGGAAAAGAGGAGTGAAACCATTCGACGGAGTTGGAAAGGACTTCGCTAATCATAATAAGGTCTTTCGAGCCTTTGTCCGGGGACTCGAACGATGAGATCGCTGATGCCGACCACCCTCTGTGTCTTTGTCAGTGAAGTAAATCACCCCGATGCTAAGCGATCCGCAGTGTTCAATGTGAGCCCAACCACCCCACTTGTTCAGTAGGAGAAAGGAAAACGCTCGATCCATGGAGTCCGTCATGGGATCTCCCCATTGACAGATAGAGTTAAAAAATAAATTAGCCCGGGATTTTTTATTTCGATCTTCAACTACTGTAGAGGGGGTCTCATGCTACGATACGAGTAGAATACATAGGGGTATGGTCCGGGTAAAGCAGTAAAGCAAATCATATTTTTACGTATACCTTTTATTGGAAACCTACAAAGTCGCAATCCTGACTGCGGGAGCAGACCTTTTTGAGATTCATTCTTGCATTCCAGTCTAACTCTCCTTTCTGTCTGTCACTGGATCTCCACTACTTGACTTGCGACTTGAGCTAGCAGACTGAGCTTTAGCTTGAGCGAGAACGAAGGCAGACATCTCTTTTTTGGACTGAACTGCTTGAGCTGGAGCTTTGGACTCGACGAGGTATTGGGTGCTTGCCCTATTGAGAGTCTCTTCCATTCTCTCTTCACCAGATAGATAGACAAATAGGCAATCCGATAGATGGATTATGGCTTCCTCACTATCAGCAAGCTCCCACAGGCGATGAACTGCTTCCGACTTCTTCATTCGGTTTGTAGCCATACCGTAAACGAGTTAAAAATGCCTTGTACAGTTTCCCTTTTCCCTTTCAGCCAGTCCAAGAGTTCAGTTCACTCGAAAGCGGGTAGCCATTAAGGAAAGCGTCTGTTGGATATTTGGTTTGAACCGGTTGCCCCACCCCTTATAGCCTTATAGTAAGTACTGGTGAGAGGGAAAGAGCGCTCCTGCCCTTTACCCAAACAGTACAAGAATGGCAATCCACCTATTGGTGTGCTGCTGCCCTCAACCGACCTGATCGTCCCAATCCGGTTGTCCTTACTAAGAACAGATCCACAATCTCTTATCTTCTTATCTAATGAATATGAATTTGCTATAGTTTTTTCCTTTGCCTAGCTTCCCATTGCTAGAACTTCCAGCGCTAAGGTGGTTGGTGTGGTAAGGCAAGCAACTCCTCTTTCCGAAGAAGAGTGCCTGCCCGAGCTATCTTAAAGTAAAGCTCTCTAGGTTAGCTATAGGTAAAGTTCTCCCAGAGCCGGAGACACAAGCCGCTACTCCTTCAGAAACCGGGAATCCGTAAGGACCTAAAGTTTTTCGTCGGATGAGACCGAGAACCGAACGATGTCTATCAAAGAAAAGAGCGAGAGGGACTGACTAGACGGCTGTCAACCAGCTCTAAAGGTTGCAAAGCCTTTAGAGTACCCCTGAACGGAAGGAAAGAAAGAGAAATAGAACTCTATCCTAGCTACCGGGGAAGGGAGAGGAGAACAGAGGTAACCATCAAACTATAGAACCTCACCTCAAACAAAGGCCCTCGGAAGAGCCTGAAGTAGAGAAAGCTACAATAAGAGAATACCTGCCAAAAGCTTCACCTCGGTAAACCTTTGGAATACAGATCGTCGAGCCGCCGACAACTCCCAGGGTTCACTAAAACAGGAGGTACTCTGCGAAAGACTATTGACTGACCTGTCGAGCTGATCCGACACCAAGTGGGCCGCACCTCTGAGGACTCAATATGAAAGAGAAAGGTGTTCCTTTAACCCCGAAAATAGTCCGGTTTCTCACCGGTCGCAGAAACTCTTTTAAGAAAAAGGCTTCCCTAAATTTTCGTGGCATACGGATCGGGATACGGCCCTGCCCTAGCGGCCGCGACTGGGTGGCCCCTTTCTTTGTTTCGGGGCACCGCCGTTGTCACGGAGCATGGGAAGGACGCGCGGCGATTACCCCGAAGACTTTCGCTTGCCTTGCTTGGAGGCTCACGCAGCACAACCGGCGAGCAGAGCCAAGCCCAACCATTACAGTCAGGAGACGCGCGGGCGTGACGTCCTGGAAGCGAACGTGTAAAGCATAGCGCTTTTCGCATATCACTTATCCCGGTCACCCTTCCATCCAGAGAACGTAAGTTCAAAGCCTAATTCTTTCCTTTTCTGCTTATTCACATCTTATTCACCTCCTCACTCGAATAACACAAAAGCCTTCGAACTTACAGCCACTACCCCTAAACATCTTTCTATGACACCCTGCCCGACATCGTCACGAGTAAGCCTCCCTTTCTTTTATGTTTTTCAATCGCGTTTGATGATTGTTTATTGTGAATCCGTTCGACATATATGCCTTAACTCGGGCCTCAAAAAAGCAGAGAAATGCAGAAGTGACGTCCAAGCCCGTGGCTCTGTAAGACCTCCACGCAAGCCCTCGGTCACCGAGCCGACCTCGTCCGTTCGGAAGGACACAACCCCGGCCAGCCTGTAGAATTCTACCCCCGCTACCACAAAGATCACTGCCCAGCCACCGCTGGAGGGTACCAACTGAGCAAAATGGAGAAAATTCGGTTGAGGACCCGGGAGATAAGGGAAAGAAGAGAGAAGAAAAGGGAAGGTTCTCTAGATCTAGAAGATTTGCTTGGAGCTGTTCACTTTCACTTGGTCGCCTGGTATCTTGAAACCTCTTTGCTTGCGGGGGCAGGAGTGGAAACGTCTGAGAGAGCGCTTCGCGAAAGAATCGTGTGGCGCGGTGAAAGGTTTCCCGTTGGGGTTTCCGACCCTCCTGGTCTCCACCTACTTGTGGAAGAGGTGGGATTCCTTGATATTAAGGTGTCAAGGCAGTCGAAGAAGGCCACAAGTGGAAGCAACCGATGCTTTGATCATGACTCCTTGCTGCCAGTCCGTGCTTGCTGTCATGCTGGCAAAAGCAGGGGTTTCGGTCAGTTTTACCTACTATTGGATTTGAACCAATGACTCTCGCCGTATGAAAGCGATACTCTAACCGCTGAGTCAAGTAGGTCAAGCTGAGTCAAGTCAGAGAAAATAGACCCCTATAAGAGAAAGCGTTATCACTATACGAAATGAAGCAGCGGCTAGCACGCTAAGCTAAGATCAACCACTTGGAGAACGCGGAGCCTTTCTTTCTCGGTCGTCTGTCTTAATAAGTGGATTCCGATTCATGCGGTCGTTCTCTGCTGCATTGGTCTTTTCACTCCCCACTCGCCACCATAACAAAATGTTTCCACTATATCTCAGGAGTAGTCAAAGGAAGTACGGCGGGTCCAAGTAGGAAAAAATTCACTAAGAAGTAGGGCATACAACAATGGATCAATTCATTCAACAAAATCCGTTCGGATCAGACCAGGATGAATGGGATTGGTCTGAACTCTCGCTCGGATGGTTGACTCCCGCCGCCGACAGATGCCCCATGCCACCTTTCGTGAACAGCTATGCCCGAGAATGAATTGTGATATAGCGCCGAATAAGCCACTGCTCTATTCCCGACTCGAAATCCATAAAAGACTTTAAGGGAGAGAAAAGAGGGGCCCTATACCATAATCCTGCTGCCTCGGGACGACTGCACGTTACATCATAGCAGCACGACCAAATAGAGGCAGCAAGCAGCCCCTTGTATAGGTTGGGCGCTAGCGCTTTATATTAGACTAATATAATATAAATTAAGACATAATATTAATTAAGGGCTTTTCCCTTATTATATTAGTAAAGTTGCTCGAGGCCGGAAAATTTTAATACAATCTAGAAGATCTGGTCGAATGGTAGAAGAATCTATGGGTTCGTTAGGAATCGATAGTCGTTGTCTGGACATACGAGTCACAGCCGGCCGGGAAGAGGAGAGATCAACGACGAAGCTACTAGCTACTAGTTGGAAAGGAAAGGACAAGACCACCTTTCATATATTTCTACAGAATTAGAATAGCGAACGAAAGACCAGGAGATTGGATCTAGAAAGCACTTCCAGCAGGGTTGACGGCTGTGTTGTGTGGCCCTCATTCAGCTGGAAGTAGGAAATCAATCCCGGCACGACCGATGACTTAGTCTCCTTCTACGCTTCGACTCAACCACCTACCTAACTTCTTAGAAAAGATCCGATAGATAGCAGCTACCTAAGGCGCTTAGGCGCCCTTCACCAATCACGGTCTTTCATCTAGTAAGTCCTAGTACTATGTTCTCCAAGCTTGACTATAATAGAATAGGCAGGCCTTTTAGAGAACAGTAGAATGTTGGGTTAGCTCTGCCTTGTTGTGATAGGGGGCTGAGGGGTGACCGATCCGGTCAGTCAAAAAATAGGTTAACAAAAAAAGGTGTGTCTGGTCTGGTGTAGCTAATGTGACTTTCTCGATCTATAGTTCCTCTTTCTTTCTCTCTCCTATTGACATAGCAAAGTATGGTTCTATTGAGCGTGATACCCGCCCTCTACAAAGTGGTTTTTGAAAAGGTCTTTAAACGACTCTTCGTCTCAAGTTCCAAAACGTTTAATGAATGGCTGCCTACCACCCATGAAAAGAAAGACTACATAGGGCCCTCTCAGCCCGCCCTGGTTCAAATACTATTCTTTTTCACTTTATCCTACCCCGCTCACTGCCCTTCAGGCTTAAAAGCCTTTTCGTTGTCACCACTTACCGTTATCTATATGGCGATATTTCTAGCTTTCATTAAGGCTTCGAAGCCCCTATACACAAACTAGACTATAGAGGTTGCCACCTTGAAAGGCGTATCGAAGGTAATATCGGTTGTATCTGAATGCCAATCTCGATATCAAAAAACTCCAAAGTAGTTTTCCTCTTCTTTTTTTGTGTTTGATAGAAATACCTAGCAAACATCTAAAAAGTAGGTTTTTCGCAAGAAAACCGGGTTTAGAAAGGGTTTATCAAGTCCATTCCATTGGGAGACATCAAAGACGTGAACTTATCGAAGCACATATTCCACCTTTCCTATCTAAAATTAGCTTTCTCTGGTGCAAACTCACGGATTCTCTTTCCTATTAGTACAGTTGTTATAAAATCTTTAAAGAAGTATGCCACCTTCAGGACGATAAAGGTTGCATCTTCAAGTCCTCGTGCCGAAAGTACGAGATTCACTTGAGTGTTCCATAGGGGAAAAAGGCCGAAAAGGAAGAAGGGGCCTAGCTTGCTTTAGGTCTTTCCCTTCCCCCGATGTGGAATAGTTTTTCCCGAGTCCGGTCCTATAAGAATAGTTCTGACGACATCAACTCATGGTACATCAAAATCAGGCCTAGCCTAAAAGACCCGCTTTCCAATAAGAACTTCCCTTTAGATCCTTTATGGTAGTAATGTAGGCGGCGTGTATTCTAATAAAAGAATAAGGGAAATGGTTCTGCCATTACGGATAAGAAGAAGGTGGATGGAATGAAGGACAAGAATCAACAACCGATATTACCATAGATCCGCCAAGATCCTGCTTTCTAGTCTCTCTTTCAGCCTCGCCTCGGGGAATCAAAATTACCCTTTCCCCTTGCACGGTCCCTCATCACTTACGAGATTTTTTGCTTCTCTCTTCTTGCTACTCGTCTGAATCCCACCTTGTGGCATCAACGTTTAGCTCATTTATTTAAACTCTCATACTTTATCTGTTTTCTTGAAGAAGAAATTGCTTGTCTGTAATTCATCTTCGTGATCATGGCATTGTACATTGTCTTTCTTGTCCTCACACTCCCAATGCAAACGAGAAAGTTTTCTAGTTATCTATGTGAGGATATTGACAAATGTAAAAGAAAAATGTGGGGGGAAGAGGACTCAAACAAAAAAGTACATGCAGTCGCCTGGGACAAAGTTTGCAAGCCTAAGTGCAATGGGGGGCTTGGCATCATAGAGACTGAACAAAATAAGCAGATCTCCCAGCTGGAGAGCTATCAAAGAACCACAGGCTTTATGGGCGCAAGTCTTACATAGCAAGTATCTCAATAATGGGGGATCCTTATTTGATGCACCAAAGAGCAACTCATCATATATATGGCACAGCATTAAAAAGGGAAATTAAGTGCTCAAGTTAGGTTAAAATGGAGACTTGGGAAGGGGCATAGAATGATTTTGACTTATGAGTAACAGGCTCTGAAAGAGGTTCATCAACTAGGGAGGATCAATTAGCATTACCTCACCCGAAATTGGCACATGAGCACTCGAAACCGCCTCTCTTTTTGTCCCGAAACCTTAGACGAGCGACTATGCTTAAACGGGTATGCTGCTTTGCCATGGGTTGATTTCAGCTGCTCTTTTGGGGAGGACAAGTAGTTTTACTTTAGTACTCAATTTGAGACTTCATAGGCTACTTGGCGGTAGTAGGCCCAGGTCCATCATTGGCTGGTAGTCTTCACCGACATCTCCTCTGGAGAGTTTGGTATGTATTTGAAATCCTAACCACAAGAGGAAGACCAGTAGAAGGAAAACTTCCTATCAGAAGCACGAGTGGAACGGGTAAAAGTTCTACGGTGAAGAGCCCGCTCAAGGCGACCTTATTAAAGATAAGATTCGGGACATCAAAGCCGATGCGATGGTAATCTCGTCCTTAGTTGCCGAATCTAATGGAGGTTTCAATCCGACGGATTAACCGTAATTGGCAGGTAAAAGGAGGCCTCGACGGAGATGATGGATGGGAACTACTACTCTGACTATAGTTGCGATCTCTAAGCGGGATTTTCAGTCATCTATCCTTTTTCTTTCCCTAGCGAGTGAAGTGCCCCATAAGCTATAAGGGCGAGCTATATGTATAAATTCCGTGAGCAGCGATTGAACTGAACCTTCCAAGTGCATCCAGCAGGAATCGAACCTACGAATTTTCCCGGTTGGGCGCTTTACCCATTCAGCCATGGATGCAAAGAGACTCAGCGAGTGAACTAGGTTTTGGTATTCCTTCTCGAGCTTCTATTTCTTCCGTTAAAGGAGATTCGAGAAAAGATGGAATAGGAAGACGTGTTTCCAGAACGAACAAGATACGGGTTGATAAGGGGGAGTTAGCAAAGTTAGACAAGATTGGAATGGGCATAGGAACATGTATTGATGTACCAGAGCGGCTAATGCTCCCAGGTTGATGCGACGTATTCCACCAGTTGACTGAAGACTTGATTATTGGTATATCGATCGGTCCAGCACGGATTGAAATAGGAGCCGGTTCGACAGAAAGCTTTTGAAAACACAGTGCACCCAGGTAAATAAGGAACGAGATGAATACAGAGGTTAAACGAGCATCCCACACCCAAAAGGTGCCCCACATAGGTCTTCCCCGAAACCCCCCAGTAACTAAGGTAAACAACGTAGAAAAAGCACCCATTTCTGTACCGGTTCCGGAAGAGCGAAGAAAAAGGGGATGTTTTGTTAATAGGAACAAGAAAGTGTTTATAGCCGTGGCGATATAAACAAGAATACTCATCCGAGCCGCAGGAACATGTACATACAGAATACGAGAATTTCCACCTTGTTGAAGATCTAGTGGTGCTACCCGAAGACTTAAATGAATAGCCATCGCTGTTAAGAACAACCGAGATCCAATGAGAATTTGCGCGTAGCTTCTGGTCTTTGACATCAAAAAAGAAGGTTGTAATAACGAAACGGACATGTGAGAATTTGGTCCTAGCTAGTGGAACAAGAAAGACATGGATCTATATTAAATACGCAATCAAAGGATTTCTCCCCCAAAAATCGAAGAATTCCCCTTGCTTTCTTTTCGCTCCGCTCGTGCGTGGCACTCCTTGCTCGCGGAGCGACATACCGAAAAAAATCAAAGTACAAGCAACTACTACATCAAGAACCTCTATTCCTGACGTGAACGGCCGCGATCCCTTCCCTCCTTGACATATTCCAATTTTGTCTATTCAATTCGTACATCCAATAGCAGAGACAGAAATCAAGCTTGCATCTCCGTCTTGGCGCTACGCTCCTTCTTATCTTTCTCCTACAAGCCAATCGTGCAATCTAGCTCTACTTTACTACTATAATATAGTTTTGAAAGATCACAAACAGTCAAACCAGCTACCTTTTGAGAGATACTCAATCCGTTACCATGACTGATAGGATGATCAAGCAAGGATGAAAAGCTACATGTTCCGCTTCTCCTGTTAGTTAGAGAGGAGCAGAGACCGCCCTATCTTGTTGGTTCTTTTTCTTCGCTAAAGCCCTTAACCATGAAAGTCAGTCAATGTTGGCTTCCTCGATTACACAGTTGACCACACGCATTCAACGGTAGGGAGTAACGCCTTCTGTTTACAATTTAGAACGTACATTGCAGAGATACTCATCGAGTGGACCATACCAAGGTGCGTAGCGACCTTCTTTGCTTTTCTGATCTCATTGTGGACATGTAGAGATAGGCACCTTATCTATGCAATAACGATCTCACTCTTCAAGACAGATTCGTGAAAGGGTCTTGTTACGATTCACCGAAGAAGTCTAGGCTTTAGTGCCTCTTCTCCGGTCTCACTCGCGTCACACTTGATTCTTCTTCTTTATCGGAGGAGGTAAGATCGCTTTGTTGGTTCTTCCCCTTCCGATTAACCTTAACGGCCTTCCCTTTGAAGTTATGAGCATTCATTTCAAAATTATGAACGTTCATCTCTCTTTTAGTAGTAGTTGGAGTACTGTGGAAATCTTATAAAACTAAAAAAGTCAATGTCAACTCCCCTCTGTCCTCCTTGTGCTATTCGCGCTATCATACTCCTCATACCATATAGCGATGGCTCGGGGCGACCTATTGAGTTGAGATACGGAATTGGATTTTCCCTACTAAGCTGCTCATTTCACACAAACCCTGTCTACGAAGCAAGGGCGTTAAGCCTCTTGGATATGCAAACAAGAGAATGGGCCATACGGGTGCCCTTAGCGGCCTTGAGATTACCATAACGAAGATCTCAACTATGCCATCGAAAGAGAGCTTTCGTAGGTTACGTCATTCTAAAAATCAAGCGAGAATGTAGACTAAGTGATCCGTAGTTCCATAACCACATAGTGGAAAGAAGGTTCTTAGTCTTTTCCTTCGGTACGCTAAACCTGACCTTCGTCCAACAGTTAGTTCTAGCTATGGGGAATTTGAATTCAAAGCGGGCCTTGAGCACTCCCGTTCGAATTCGAAGCCAAGAGGAGCTGAATTCTTTCATTGACAGTGTAGTGGTGATAGTCTCACCTTGGGCTATGCTTTCAACTGAACCAAAATTGGCCTATCCGCGCCGTCAAGAAAACGAAGCTATGTCAGCAGGTCTTGTCAGAGCCTTTCTCTTACTCGTTCTATGGAAAGGAAATCCGGACTATTGCTTAGTCGTTTTCAAGCGTGACCATCAATCGAGTTATCAAAGAGAAAAGTATATCTGAAACAGGAAATGTGCTCTATGCTTCAACCACCATATTTTCCCTGTGTTCTTTTAGTCAGCCTCTTACCAGGATGGTGGAAAGTGTGAGATCCGAATCACTTTCTTAGTCTGCTTATATTCTTCTTGTTCGGATGTATCACCTACTTCATTGGGAGAGTTCTATCCGGTTGATTGAATGATTCGAAAAATGAAAAGCAGTAGTACTTCACCTAGAGAGAGAAAGCCAATAACACCGTGCTAAGTAAGAGACGGAAAGCACTCACTGTGATGAATAGTTAGACTATACAGAGGCAACTAATGGTCGTGTACCCAAGGGAGAAGTGGCTTTGTTCGCGCTTGAACTGCACTTAAGATGAATGCCAAGGAATGGAAATCGAACCCTCCTTCACCTCGTAAACTCGATCAGATGCTTACCTCTTTCAGATCCGGATATCGGGGGATTTGCGATGGTGCTGGTCTGAACTCAATGAGAAGATGTAGGCTTGACTTGAATGCAAGCGAGTCAATGAAATGGAGCGTAAAGCGAGGCTGCTGCTTCAGAAGAGTTAGTGAGGGACTCTGGATGTGAAAGAGAGAGTTTCCAAAAGCCAACAGACGAGTGCCCTTACTGAAACCAAGCTTCCGACTTACAACTTGAAAGAAAGATGATCTTTTCCAAGTAGCCTTCCTAACGAGTTCCCTGCCTGAAGCCTGTGCTATCTCAGTTACCCGTCCGCATCGGAAGGAAGATTTAGAGATTCAAGGTTGTTAAACAATATTCATCGAGGGCGGAAGTGGCTTCGAGTTTCTCTCCCTCTCGGTCAAGCTACTTTGTTCCTCAAATCTGTCTAGGGGAAACCGTGAGTTAAGCGCCTTTGTCCCGTCATGAGGGATGTTGACCTAGCGTTAAGCGTACCTAGAACGGCCTTCCAGAAGAAAAGAAGAGGGATCCCTAAGCTTCTGCTTTTGAAATGGTGGGTATCTAACCCTCCTGAACCCGTGGAAGCACCACCAGAGGAACCAAAACAAAACCCTCGTCTTCTGTTGCCACTAGTTCCTTGAAGAAGTACGCTGCTGCTTCGTAACCAAAACCCTCAGCTTTAGTAGATCTCTCAGAAGTGGCTTTTGAACCAGTGGAAGCACCTCCAGAGGAACCCGATCCCTCAGCGGAGGAAGGTATAATTGATCTCTTTACTGTAGATCGACGAAGAAAGTGCCCACAACTAATTGACTATACAAAAGTCTTTGAAATCTCTATCGTCTAGCAGTGCCCGCGTCGAGGTTTCAAAAGGTCACTATGCAAGTAAGCCACCGCCAAAAGGGCCTTACATGGCCGGGTCAACTGACGACTTCTCTTATCTTTCAAACGATGTCGGTAA